TTTTTGCCTTGTTTGTTTTTGCAAGGGGGTTGTTATAGTGAGTAGGATTTCTTTAATAAGTGTGTATAATGTGGGTGCGGGGTTATTAATAGAATTCCAGCATAAAATAAATAGGGGAAAGGAAGGGGGAAAAAAAAGAGAAAAGAAATTATTAATGTAATTTCAGTACTAGTGATGGGGATAAATAATGAAGGGAAAAAAGAAAAAAAGAAAGAAAGAGAAATTATTAATGTAATTTCAGTACTAGTGCTGGGGATAAATAATGAAGAAGGGAAAATAAAAAAATAAAAAAATAAAAAAATAAAAAAATAAAAAAATAAAAAAATAAAAAAATAAAAAAATAAAAAAATAAAAAAATAAAAAAAAATTATTAATGAAATTTTAGTGCTGGTGATGGAGGGGTAGTGAAGATAAAATGTGTGATGATGATGCAAAAATGATGGTGATAGTAATAGATGAAATTGCTCTAGTGTTGTTTAGAAAGTTAGCGGAAGTAAAAAGAGGTGAAAAATAAGAGAGTTATGTCCTGTAACCATTAACTGAATTGTACACGCAGATTCTCCGGGTGGATACTCCATAACCAAATGGAATAGCAAGTGCATCAGAGCCCGAATGATTCCACATATACGCCAACCGTCTCATTAATCGGTCCTTGCCGAAAGACGAAACCCGAGGTCCATGGATGCTCAGACCTAAAGTGTGAGCCTTCTGACACGCATAGTATGGGGGTACGTTGAAGGTTCCAGAGAAAAAAAAAGGGAACCAGGCGAACTAAAGCGTATATGGATGCCGCGATTACGGGTGAGATGGTGTAAGCTCACAATACCAGATGTCTCTTAAAGGGGAACGTAAATGGAGTAATCAATTAATGGCCTTGACCTAGGAACCAGAGGCGCCCCAATCGATTTATGACCCGGTAGTGCGCGGGGAATGAATGGTCTTGAAGCTAGTCATGTTGGATACGTTTTACAGGGGTTGCTGATTTCACGTGAGGTGTTGAATCAGGAAATCCATCTGGCGCTAGGAATCACAGTCAGATTGACGAGCATAGTTAGGTAGGGTTTGTCCATTAACCATTGAACGAGGATCTTACGGGTAATCTGTTGGGGTAGATCATTGCGTATGTACAGAGCAGCTATTAATGCGTTTAGCCTAGTCTATTGAATTTAACCCCGGCTCCAAGAAATGTGTTCGGTGACCATACTGTATTTGCCTACAAGGGGTGCGTTTAGGCCGTGTTCGGGGGTGGTACGTCAAGCAAAGATTTGTATGGGGCTGGTAAACGAATGTACAATTATACATGGGGGGGTAGGGGGGGAAAGAATTTTATGTTGGGAGAGGAATATGAACTGTTTCTGTAGTTGAGGACAACGATGGTTTTTCAGACCGTAGGCCCTGGGTAATAGCTGGGCAGAAACTACTATGTCTTACCTTGTGTTTTTTTTAGGGTTGTGCTTTGTTTTGGGGGTACTAGCGGTGGCTTCTAATCCTTCACCTTACTATGGGATTCTTGGGTTGGTTGTAGGATCAGTTGCTGGGTGTGGCTGTTTGTTGAGTTTGGGAATATCGTTTGTATCTTTAGTGTTACTTTTGGTATATTTGGGGGGAATACTTGTAGTGTTTGTCTATTCTGTGTCGTTGGCTGCTGATCCATTTCCTGAGGCTTGGGGGAATTGGCGGGTCTGAGGTTATGGTATGGGGTTTTTGTTAGTTATTTTTGTGGGAGTGGTAGTGGGAGGCTTAATGGAGCTTGAGATGGGAGGAGTGCGTACTGTGGATTGTGGAGGTCCAGTTTCTGTTCGGATAGATTTTAGCGGGGTAGCTATGTTTTATTCTTGGGGGGTGGGGATGTTTTTGGTTGCAGGGTGAGGGTTATTGCTCACTTTGTTTGTGGTTTTGGAGCTTGTACGGGGGTTATCTCGGGGGACGATTCGGGCAGTGTAGGGGGAGGAGGGAGGGAATTGGAGTTATCAGAAGATAGTTTAATGGAGAATGCCAGCTTTGGGAGCTGGAGATAAAGGTTTGACTCCTTTTTTTCTGAGATGTTGGATATAGCTTTGTGGTTTGTTATTTTTCA